AGGGAAGTGGGGTAAATGGCCGATACTACTGGAAGGATTCCTCTTTGGATAATAGGTACTGTAACTGGTATTCTTGTGATCGGTTTAATAGGTATTTTCTTTTATGGTTCATATTCCGGATTGGGTTCATCCCTGTAATAATCCTAGGAATTGAGTTGTCGATATGAAAGCGTAAGAACTCAACGGGCCTCAAATTCGACAAAGAAGGGAATCCCGTTGAGTGCTTACGAGTTCGAATCGTTTTTTCGTCTCTAAGGACAAAAGAGTTTTCTGCTGTTTCAAAAGGTTCCATTCGATGTTTCTGCCGATGTTTTGGAAAAATGAATTTTGGTGATTAAGTTAGAATACCTCTTGCTCGATAGTATCTATCAATACTTTTAAATAAAGTGAGAAGTAAAGACGGAAGCGCTCGATTCCATGGATAGATAACTAAATATATATATATTTATATAGAGTCTTCAAACTCTTTCTATACTAATCAACCTTGATTGAGTATCTCATCCAAATTCAGGGATTCTAAGTTCATTTCAGAGAATAAGTAGAGACGTACTAAATAGAAATCGAAAACTAAGGTCGGGTACACCTCGAAAAATAGAAACTAAGACTAGAAATCTTTGACGAACAGAATCAAGAATCAGTCTTATTTCGACACAAGAAAGGGGTGTAGAAACGTCCTTTTCTTGTGTCGAAGACTAGAAAGACGAAGAACCTCTCCTAGAATTTTTTATTCCCCTCATTTTTCCTGCAATTTCTCGCTTACTTAATGTCTAGTATCTAGCCGAATTGAATTCATCAAAAACTCTTGATATTGATGCATTTTCAGACATTTAAATCTTACAATAGTAAGCAATAGTAAGCGCCCCCAGTTGGATAAAAAAACCAAGAAAGAGGGGGTCAAGTCAAATAGTCTTCTTCACAATCGACATACTAGGATTAGGAATGCGGTAGAAGGAATTCCTGTCATCTCATAGGAAAAGGATAAACAAACCAAGGTCTTTGGAGAATTTCATTTTTTTCATAGTTAAAGGATAAAAAGAGTTTGATTCGTTTTCCGAGCTTGATGTTGATAAATCTGCGAGTCTAGAAATTCATTTCGGACAATTGAACCTTCTCGAACTGTTTCTTTTTAAGAACCAAAAAGATTTGTGCCAAAATAACAACGGCCAAGAAGAGCAAAAGACCTTGGACACGTAAGGGATCTTGAAGTACAATTTCTGCATCTCCTTGACCAAATCCGCCCACATTAGGGTTACTCGTCAACGGTTGATCCAATTTGATCGATTCTCCTTCTGAAACGAGAAGTTCCGGTCCTGGGGGGATAATATCAACCACTAGACGTCCATCCGATGCATCCGCTATGGTGAGTTCGTATCCCCCCTTTTCTTTTCGTATGATTTTACTTACTATACCGGCTGCTGTAGCATTATAAACTGTATTGTTACTCTTGCTCCCGTCGGGATAAATCTGACCTCTTCCCCGGTTTCCGCCCACATATATCGGATATTTTAAGAAGTGACTCTCTTTCGTAGTAGCGGGGTCTGGAGAAAGAATAGGAAAGGTGATTTCACTATATTTCTGACCGGGAACAGGGCCTATGACAAGAATATTTTTTTTATTGGGGCGATAGCTCTGAAAAGACAGATTGCCTACCCTTTCTTTCATCTCGGGGGAAATACGATTGGGAGGGGCTAATTCAAACCCCTTCGGTAAAATAAGAACAGCCCCGACATTCAAAGTGCCCTTTTTACCATTAGCAAGAACTTGTTTCAGTTGCATATCATAAGGAATTCGAACAACTGCCTCAAATACAGTATCGGGAAGTACCGCTTGTGGAACCTCAATATCCACGGGCTTATTCGCTAAATGACAATTGGCGCATACAATACGCCCGGTCGCTTCTCGTGGATTTTCATAACCCTGCTGTGCAAAAATGGGATAGGCACTTGAAATAGATGTCCGAGTTAGGATATATAGCATGAGCGATACAGAAATGGATCGAGTAAGCCGTTCCTTTAGGCAAGAAAAAGTCTTTCTAGTTTGCATGGTCCAATCATTGCTACGGAAAATTTCTACAATAAATTGAGTAGGTTACTAATCTAGTTTCCTATCCACGATTCTGCTATTTACTGGAATATTTTTATGGGGATAATATATAGGATCACTCCCCCGGGTTCATCAAAATGGAAAAAGAAAGTACGATTTGCAATGCTTTCCTTCTGTCCAACTACAAAGTAAGAAAGATTAGACTTAGATGAATTTCCTATTCATAGATCATTTTTCACTTATTGAATGATAAATCACTACAAGTGACGGAGATAGACGATTTAAATAATAGAAAACCCAATATTTAAAAATGCTATCGAGAATGACTGGAAGAATACAAACAAGACAAGCTATAAGTTGATCATTATGAACAAATCCAAAATCTTTGTAGACAGAGCTAATTATTAGTTCCCAACCACGGGTCGAATGAAATCCGAGGCATAAATCAGCTAATAAAAGAATAGAAAGCGCTTTTGTTGTGTCACTTACGTTATATAGGAATTCCTGAGTCCACGAGTTAAGAATAACAAGTTCTTTATTACCCAAAATAGAATAACCACTTAGAATAAGGAAAGAGATGAAATTTATCGATAAGTGCAAAATCGTATGAATACGATCCTCGTTGTGCATCTTGATTAATTGGATTGTTTCGTTATGGATTCCTATCCGAAGGTTTTGTAGATGTGTTTCCGAGTATTCCTTGATCATTTCGTCCAAGAGGAGAAGTTCGTCTAATTCTAGGAATTTTTCTAGAATACTCTTTTCTTCAATATCGTTCCAAAAGGGTTCGGATTGCACCGTATTCCACCAAGTAGTAACCCAAGATTCTAGACTTTTATTAAATAAGAGAGAAATCCACCGGGGCAAAAATACTATAGATGCAAGATATAAAAGAGGAGTGAATGCTTTCTTTTTTGCCATTTTTTCATCTATGAATTGTTAATAAATCCATCGCAGTCGTCGACTCTAGGCCCTCTAATATTTCTCGTACACACGAGTTCTATTCCAACGAACCGAGGAATCTATTCAATCTTTTTATTTGTACGTTAGGCCTTAATTCTTGAATCGAGAAAAACTACAGAAATTGACTAAGAAGCTACTTTGAATTTGAATGAATAAATAATCCAAAAAAGATTCTTTCCCAATATATCAACAGCTCGAATAAATGTTCGGAATAAACCTCAGTTTAGTTATGTTATAGAAATTCGGGAGAGAAAAAGAGGATTCTCGGAGTTTTTCCCCTCCTGCTGAGAAATTTTCTCACAGTTCTCAAAAGACTTCAATGGGTACACGCAAGAAATAGGCTAATTTCGCAGCTTTTTGTTCAATTTCCCACGCAGTCAAATTCTCATCAGTACGAGTCAATGGAAGGGCTCCCTGTCCTCGGATATCCATATAAAGGACACGACGAGCATAAAGACCCTCTTTAACTTCTATTCGGATGGACTGAATATCTTTTATAAGGAATCGGAGGAAGATACGCCGATTTTTTCCGGGAAATCCCCAACGAAAGATACACACGATTCCTTCTTTTCGATCGAATCGATCATAACCACTACCTACATTCCAAGAAATTGTGCACCACAAATAGGAACTAATAAAAAGACCCGCGATCCCATAGAAAGACATTACAATCCCTTGTGGAAAAAAAACAATTTGCTGAAACGGAAATAAAGATATCCAAGTTCGACCAAGATAACTGGAAGTTCCAACCAACAAGAATCCTAATGAACCCCCAAAAAGGATAACAGTCCAGCAGAAATTACTTGTTTTTCGAGATCCCGTTATAGGTTCTATCCATATATGTTCTGATCGACAACTCATACTTGATCCGGTTTGATTTTCGTGTAATTGAGAGAATATCCCAAATGAATTTGACGTTATTTAGTTCCGAAGTAACTCTCATCAACTAGCACTAGTTTGATGGGAACCTTTAGGAGTAATTCATTAAAGAATAATTCATTCCATTGATTAGATCTAAACTAATAACATATCCTTCGTACGACCCCACTAAAGATATCCACATACTCCATTTACCCATAGATCGTGGTTCTATACAGGTTTTCGACGGAAGCTGCTTATAACATCTTCCACCAATCCCTGGGTTATTATACAAGTCTAAAAACAAACTAATGAGATTTTGTCCCATCGGTTCTAAACAATCTGATTTTTTTGAACATAAAGAAATAAAGACGCCATTGTAATTGCCGGAACTACTAGGCCTACTAAAGGTACCAAAAGAGAGGGAAAGTTAAGAATTGTCATAGAATGTGTACCTCGATTTACTATATTGTACCTATTATTTAATTATTTAATGATATTTTATTATACTAAATAATAGGGACAAATAATAACCCGATTTATGAGTTTTTTAATAAGACCCCTGGTGGTTATCCTCCAGGGGTAGCAAAATAACTAGCGCATTGTACCAGTATCCAACCTCGACAGCCCTGCAAGTTTGGCCGTCTCCCACTAATTTCAATTTTTGGAGAAAAGTTGGCGATTTAACTCCTCTCCTTCCGCTTTGGCCAGGTCCCAGATTTCTCAAACCCACGAAGACAGTACCTTTTGAACAGAGGTAAGGACACTGTTCAAAAGATACGTATCCACGAGGGGGTCAAGATATCTCAAGAGATTGTCAAAGGTAGGAAGTGCCGTGTCACATTGTCAAAGGTAGGAAGTGCCGTGTCACATTGTAAAAGGTAGGAAGTGCCGTGTCACACTGTTCCAGTACGCCATTTTTACAACCGAAGGTAGCAGTCTGGCGACGTCCAATGATAAGAGTTTGTAGTATTTTAGTTGTAAGTCCAGGGTTGCCTCGACGCGCGTGCTGTAGTAGAAAATGCACAATAGTGTGGTAAACCTGGTGGTAAAATTCTTCGCAAAAAGGGTCTTGTTTTTGTCAATAAACCTTTCTCCCTCTAATTCCGCAGCGTTTACAGCGGCACTCCACTCCT